GCCTTCGCAAACTACTCAATTTTGCCCTCTAGGGCCTGGAACTCATGAATAAAAAGTTGGATACCACCCAACCCTCTACCATATCTAGAGAAAGAGAATAGTCCTTTTATTTTTATACAGACTGCTAAGTTAAGTGCGGAGACGGGAATCGAACCCGTGACCTCAAGGTTATGAGCCTCGTGAGCTACCAAACTGCTCTACTCCGCTCTGGAGTACAAAAAACTAGTGTACAAAAAAGGTTGAATACAGGCTTTTACCATGTCTAGACAAAAAGAATACTTAACTCCTTTTATAGAGAATGGAGCGGGTAGCGGGAATCGAACCCGCATCGTTAGCTTGGAAGGCTAGGGGTTATAGTCGACGTTGGTTGATTATTTTTAACGTCTCTAATTCAAAACCGAACATGAAATTTTGATTTCATTCGGCTCCTTTATGGATATTCCCACCACTTAACATCTATGTCAGCTTTTCTATTTGAATAGAACCAAAGCTCTCTGCTTTCTAGATGATCCTTATAGAATAGGAAATAGAAATTCGATCTAAATCCATCTAATCTACTTACTTCGTTCCCTAATTTCATTCAAGAGATCCTGAGGAAAAGAATTGGGTTTCCACCGAGCTGAAACAATATGCTGATGGTTCTAGTAAACCAAAACTATCGTTTTTTAGCTATTTGGCTTCCTTATTCCTTTTTTAACAAAAGAAGATTTAGTTACGATTGGAAATAAACTTTTTTGTATCTTCAGCCATAGATCCTTTACTCATATTTTAAAAATTGGAATACTTAGATCCAATGCAAAATTATGCTTCGCGACTCTGTACTCATAATCCAATTTGTATTTTGTATGAAAATTCCAAAAGTCTTTGGATACAAATCGCGAGAATGTATATTCTTCCTCAATATGCTATTGAGAGGAAAAGGATTAAATCCTTTATAAGAACTAAAGTTTTCATAGGAATAGAAAAAACTTAAAGATGCCTTAAGTATATCATTTCAAATTCAGTTATTAATAGAACGAATCACACTTTTACCACTAAACTATACCCGCTACATGTAGATTATGATATAAATAGTATCCTTTGTCAAGGATATCCAAAGGTTCATGACACTGAGCGGTTAGTACTTCCACTTGGATCGCTGGCCTTTACTTTAGGATTTAGATAGCCTCCCTGGTCTGTAAAATACTTATTATCTCTTCTTACGATGCCAATAGCGTCTGAACCAAATGTATGTATTTTTATTAGGATCCTATTCTACTTCTACGGTTACGACTACAATGATCATTATTTACTTTGCGAGGACGTAAGTGTGCGAGACTGCTGTACTGAATAGTTTTATTATTCTTACAATATACACTAGGTGGTATAGGGAGTAACACTGTCCCTATAAATTCTTTTTTTCCTTTTCTTTTTTGTTCAATTCTAAACAAAAAAATTATGGAAATGGAAGATGTTTCCTTCCTTCACTTATCATTAAGTCCGAGCCGTAGAGAAAGAGTGAGATGCATTTTAAAAATTCATCATAGATTTTCCCTATGGTTTGATAGAAATAAGAAACAAAGAGTCATCAGTTAAAAAAAAACAGACAGGACCGACAGATTTACTTGATGTAAAGAAGATCCTAAAAGTCTCCGGTTAGTCGATTCTCTTCATTTACCACTTTCCTCTATCTCCTTTTTTCAACTAACTCAATTCTAGTTTATTGGATTCTTGTTTAAAAGAAGAAAAATAGAACTAAGAACACATAAAAAAGAAAAAGAGCAGAGAGGATCAAGACCATTACCAAATGTTCCCCCCAAGAATCATATTGGGTATCTGTTCCCTTTCTTTTCCTGCTAGGATCGGAAATCTTATATTTTGCATATCCATATACCATTGAATTCTTAGGGTTCCAGAATATGCCTATTTTACTAGTCTTCGGAAACGGAAAACCCGAAACCAAGAAGAGTTAGGTATGTAGGGTATGCTGTTTTTATTGTGTCCACTCTTTCTTTACATATTTTAATTATATAAAAATAAAAAAACCTCTACTTTAGTTTTGCCCAAGTTATAAGATAGAATATGAAATATTTTCTTAATTTTCTCAAGATTTTAAACCTTGCCATGACTAAACTTCTATATATCGATATATACATATATAATCTCTACATCTCTATGTATACATATATTATGTACATTATGCAGTAGATCCATAATGGGAAATCAAAGTGGCGAATTTTGTTTTAATAAAAAGCCCTTTTAACTCAGTGGTAGAGTAATGCCATGGTAAGGCATAAGTCATCGGTTCAAATCCGATAAAGGGCTTGGCTTTTAAAATTAGCGGTAGAGTAATGCTGTGCTAAGACGTAAGTTCTCGGTTCGAATCTGATAGAATACTTTTCTACTAAAATTCATTCAATTTTTTCTTTGTTTTTGAAACTTTCTCCATTTTTTATAGAATTTTATGATTTAGTGCGGGATGCATTCATTTTGGGTCTGAAGACTAAATGAAGCACCAAATGTAAATTGCAAAAAAGAAATGAAATTGGACTCTTTTTAATCTTAGATCAATCAAATAACTACCTGTATTGAACTAATATGGAATCCCTATTTAGTAATCCATTCTTATTCTATAACCCTTTAAATGAATTTCCCTAAAAAGTAGAAGATGATCCATGAATTAATCTAACCATCAACTAAAAAAAACTCCTAGATTAAAACATAACAGAAAAATAGGAAAAACTCTTTGCTTTGGATCTAGTTATACTTTTCGAGTATATTGACAATTCCAAAAAACTGCTCATACTATGATTATAGTATAATCACGAGTGGTTGTATATGGTCTTATCGTCTAGTGATGCCCCTATCGTCTAGTGGTTCAGGACATCTCTCTTTCAAGGAGGCAGCGGGGATTCGACTTCCCCTGGGGGTAGGGAGTATTTTGACAGGAGGTTAATCATAGATTATCAAAAACCCTAGAATAAATTCTTCCTGGGTCGATGCCCGAGCGGTTAATGGGGACGGACTGTAAATTCGTTGACGATATGTCTACGCTGGTTCAAATCCAGCTCGGCCCAAAAATCTAGGACTTCGTGAATATGAACTAAATCCTTTTGTTTTTCTTCCATAAAATAAAATGTATGATCTATAGAAATAAAAGATAAAGAAAAACGGGATAAATTGGATTTCTAACCCATATCTCTTCTTTCTCATTCCTTTCTTACAAAACAAACAAAAGAGTTTTTCTTATTGAAGGGTGGATTATTATCCATTTTTAGTGATAAAAAATCACGACATACTAGTTATGTCACTCTCACTATAACCACCTATAATATTTAGGTATGTAGTATATGATTCCTCTATTTCTTAGAGTAGGACAGACGAATCGAATCTTCTTATGGTTCTATTTAAGAATAGGTATGCCATACACCCCGCGGGGATTGTAGTTCAATTGGTCAGAGCACCGCCCTGTCAAGGCGGAAGCTGCGGGTTCGAGCCCCGTCAGTCCCGAACTAGGGTTCACTGAATGGAGAAATTCATATTTCCTTTTTTCCCCATCTCAGTTCTACTGCTTATTTGGATGTCTATGTGACCCATAGAAAGTAGGTCATATAATACATACATACATAATTGTATGTATAACTATAAGAAAAAGGAAGGGAAAGTTGGATAAGATTAAGAAAGATCGTGGGTTAGAGGTATAGAAGTATAGAAAAGAAAAAGTAGAAAAGGATTAAAAAAATAGGGAATTCCTAATCCAATAAAAAAAACCATTTTGGTCTTAGTATGGATAGAGGATCTTCCTATGTTATACTATTCCACTCTCAACTATGAATTGATTTGATAGATCCGATATTCATAATATTGAATTAATTCAGTATTATCAGAATGCAAGCCCTACGCTTGAATTTACAGGATACCCCTTTTTCCTCTCCATGGGATTACATCCCGAGTTATTGTGAAAATAAAAAATAAAGAGGTTATGGAAGTCAATATTCTCGCATTTATTGCTACTGCACTGTTCATTCTAATTCCTACTGCTTTTTTACTTATTATTTATGTAAAAACAGTCAGCCAAAATGATTAATTGGAATTCTAATTAATCATTGAAGAAATGAAAAAATGGATTAAATAAAAAAAATCCAAGTCTTAAATGAAAGGAAAGGATCTGGTTGAAATCTTAAAGTGTGGTAGAAAGAACTACATATAGTTTTTTCTACCACACTTTAGAGTCTTTCTATCTTTCTATTATATTTATATTATCGGAGTGAAACAAAACTAAAGAAAAAGATTAAAGAATAACGTTTGACAAAATGATTAATGCAAAACGATCAATTAAAGAAAAGAGTTTATACAACAATTCGATTACTCAATCAAAAGAGTTTATACAACAATTCGATTACTCAATCAATTAGTAGTATCCCTAGAGTCCACTCCTCCCCCATACTACTAGTGAAAGAGAGAATGTAAAGACTACCATTAAAGCAGCCCAAGCGAGACTTACTATATCCATCTAAATTATGTCTCCTATTTCTATGAAGGAATTATTCTACTATATGATCAATAATCATAGTGGAATCAAGGGTACAGAGTCAAAAAGGGACTCTCCCCTAAGGCTATGGATCAATCAGTTCTAGGAATTCCGGTAGAATTAGAGAGCATTAAGTATAAATACGATACATAGCATAGCTCTTTTCTTTAAAAAAGAGTACGGGAATGATGTCCTGAATAGAAGAAGGGGGAATAGGAATATTTTTTATTCCTTTTGTTACTCTTTTTTTTTATAAGCAAAGGACGCCCGAATATACCAAAAAATTATGGACAGATAAATATTTATTGGATACCTACCTTACCTATGTTTATTTTTGACCTAAACCCTACAGCCCTGCTTTCTATACATTCTAGGAAAGAATGAAGAGACTTTATCCACAACACAACTCATAAATTCATTTTGGATTGGCCTATTTAATCCGATTCTCGCTCGAATAATATAATAAGTAGTCCTTACTTTAGTGTATGTAGGTAAAATAAGATGTACGATAATGTATGATAATGAGGAAGTCTTGATATTGCTTCGCGGAGTCCCTTCTTCAATCTTAAATTGAAAAAAAAAGGAATGCCCCTTGGGGACCTTTCTTTGGATACCAAGATTTTTGACATCTTAGCCTCGTCGTTCTCAATTCTCAAATCGAACCAATATCCCTATTGGTAACCATTTTATTTTGGCCACTACCCCCAAAACAAACCCTAGTTTGAGGATAGAACTATGGTATGGTATGGATTCTCAAAACCCAGTATCAGCAGGCCTACTTACTCTCTTCCCCGAACTTATGCGGAGTACGACTTTCTCGAGTTTGATCAGTAGTATAAACCTAAGTATTTTAGTGATGAGGCGGCACCCAGATTTGAACTGGGGATAAAGGATTTGCAGTCCCCTGCCTTACCGCTTGGCCATGCCGCCAAAAAATCCGAGCGAAAATCGAGAAAAGAGGAAGTATTCATCCACGTTTTCTTACGAAAACCCCTTTTATTTTTATTTTGAATATGATTCTACTTACTTTATTTCCCATCTTTTTAAAAAATTTATTCCTGCTTTTTTTGATCCAGTTTCTATTATTCTTTTCGATAGATTCTATCTTAAAACATACATTGTTAACACAATAAAACTTTCTGTTTCTTTCTATTGAGATTAAAAAGGAGAAAAAGTGGATTTATAGTCACAGGCTGCAAAATTCAGAACAAATTGGAACCATTAACTAGAATTCTATCTTTTTTTATTGCAGTAGTGAACGACTCTTAAATAAGTATTACCTCCCCCTTTCTTTTAATAATAAAATATTATGGCTTTATGCCTAATCCGTGTATAGCTAAATTCCAGGCCCGAACAGCATTTTTATACAAAGATCTCCCTTATGTACATATCTCTATGGGGAATCGTGCTTTAATTTTTCAAAGCATTAAATATCTTGAATAAAAAAAGGAAATTTGATCTGATATAGAGTATAACCTGACTATCTTAGCCTGTCCAAGTGAAATTACGATAAAAGAAAAGCATGGATATGTGGAGAGGTAGATAAGTAGATTGCCATGTACTTAAAAAAGGGACTTACTTTATTTATTTTAGAATTCTACAAGGAAATCCTAAATTTTCTAGCAATTCTACTACTCCAAAATAAAAAAGAATCCTCAAATTCTTTTTTGAAATTAAAGTAAGCGCGCTATTCTAAATCGAAGTAAAATCAAACTTTCTAGTGTATTTATTATATTAATAGAAAGGAGATAAAATGAAAAATCTTTGCCATCCAATCTGATTAGAATATCATGAAAGTATAAGTGGCAGAATTTTTTTCTAGGAATGTTTTATCAATTCATTTTCATTCCATTTGTACCCCCGGAAAATTCGAACTTTCGTCAAAATTGTCTCTATTCATATGTATGAAATACATATATGAAATACGTATGTGGAGTTCCCTAGAATTTCATGTGATTCAGTAAACAGAATATAGATTCCATGATTGCTAGATCGATCCGTAGGGATTGATCAAGAATGAGCTGATAATGGAATTTTTCTTTGATAAACAGGAAACTTAAGATTAAGATGCTGCGGAATGGAAACGAGGGAATGTCCACAATACCCGGATTTAGTCAGATCCAATTCGAGGGATTTTGTAGGTTCATTAAGCAAGCCCTGGCAGAAGAACTTGACAAGTTTCCAACAATTAAAGATCCAGATCACGAAATTGCATTTCAATTATTTGCGAAAGGATATCAATTGCTAGAACCCTCGATAAAAGAAAGGGATGCTGTGTATGAATCACTCACCTATTCTTCCGAATTATATGTATCCGCGAGATTAATTTTCGGTTTCGATGTGCAAAAGCAAACAATTTCTATTGGAAACATTCCTATAATGAATTCCTTAGGAACCTTTATTATAAATGGAATATACCGAATTGTGATCAATCAAATATTGCTAAGTCCTGGTATTTACTACCGCTCGGAATTAGACCATAAGGGAATTTCTATTTACACCGGGACTATAATATCAGATTGGGGAGGAAGATCGGAATTAGCAATTGATAAAAAAGAAAGGATATGGGCTCGCGTGAGTAGAAAACAAAAGATATCTATTCTAGTTCTATTATCAGCTATGGGTTCGAATCTAAGAGAAATTCTAGATAATGTTTCCTACCCTGAAATTTTTTTGTCTTTCCCGAATGCTAAGGAGAAGAAGAGGATTGAGTCAAAAGAAAAAGCTATTTTGGAGTTTTATCAACAATTTGCTTGTGTAGGCGGGGACCTGGTATTTTCAGAGTCCTTATGTGAGGAATTACAAAAGAAATTTTTTCAGCAAAAATGTGAATTAGGACGGATTGGTCGACGAAATATGAATCGGAGACTTAATCTTGATATACCTCAGAACAATACATTCTTGTTACCACGAGATGTATTGGCCGCTACAGATCATTTGATTGGAATGAAATTTGGAACGGGTATACTTGACGATGACGATATGAATCACTTGAAAAATAAACGTATTCGTTCGGTTGCGGATCTGTTACAAGATCAATTCGGACTGGCTCTTGGTCGTTTACAACATGCAGTTCAAAAAACTATCCGTAGAGTATTCATACGTCAATCGAAACCGACTCCCCAAACTTTGGTAACTCCAACTTCAACTGCGATTTTATTAATAACTACTTATGAGACCTTTTTTGGGACATACCCATTATCTCAAGTTTTTGATCAAACGAATCCATTGACACAAACTGTTCATGGGCGAAAAGTGAGTTGTTTAGGTCCTGGAGGGTTGACAGGGAGAACTGCAAGTTTTCGGAGCCGAGATATTCATCCAAGTCACTATGGCCGTATTTGTCCAATTGACACGTCCGAAGGAATCAATGTTGGACTTACTGGATCCTTAGCAATTCATGCGAGAATTGATCACTTGTGGGGATCCATAGAGAGCCCGTTTTATGAAATATCTGCTGAGAAAGAAAAAAAAAAAAAAGCGAGACAGGTGGTTTATCTATCACCAAATAGAGATGAATATTATATGATAGCAGCAGGAAATTCTTTGTCCTTGAATCAAGGTATTCAGGAAGAGCAGGTTGTTCCAGCTAGATACCGTCAAGAATTCCTGACTATTGCATGGGAACAGATTCATGTTAGAAGTATTTTTCCTTTCCAATATTTTTCTATTGGAGGTTCTCTCATTCCTTTTATTGAGCACAATGATGCGAATCGAGCTTTAATGAGTTCTAATATGCAGCGCCAAGCAGTTCCCCTTTCTCGGTCCGAGAAGTGCATTGTTGGAACTGGATTGGAACGCCAAACAGCTCTAGATTCGAGGGTTTCCATTATAGCCGAACGCGAGGGAAAGATCGTTTCTACTGATAGTCATAAGATCCTTTTATCAAGTAGTGGTAAGACTCTAAGTATTCCTTTAGTTAACCACCGTCGCTCTAACAAAAATACTTGTATGCACCAAAAACCGCGGGTTCCGCGGGGTAAATCCATTAAAAAAGGACAAATTTTAGCAGAGGGAGCTGCTACAGTTGGGGGGGAACTTGCTTTAGGAAAAAACGTATTAGTAGCTTATATGCCATGGGAAGGTTACAATTTTGAAGACGCAGTACTAATTAGCGAACGTTTGGTATATGAGGATATTTATACCTCTTTTCACATTCGGAAATATGAAATTCAGACGGATACGACAAGCCAAGGCTCTGCTGAAAAAATCACTAAAGAAATACCACATCTAGAAGAACATTTACTCCGCAATTTGGACAGAAATGGAGTGGTTAGGTTGGGATCCTGGGTAGAAACTGGTGATATTTTAGTAGGTAAATTAACGCCTCAGATAGCGAGTGAATCGTCGTATATCGCGGAAGCTGGATTATTACGGGCCATATTTGGCCTTGAGGTATCCACTTCAAAAGAAACTTCTCTCAAATTACCTATAGGTGGAAGAGGGCGCGTTATCGATGTGAAATGGATCCAGAGAGACCCTCTCGACATAATGGTTCGTGTATATATTTTACAGAAACGTGAAATCAAAGTTGGGGATAAAGTAGCTGGAAGACATGGGAATAAGGGGATCATTTCCAAAATTTTGCCTAGACAAGATATGCCCTATTTGCAAGATGGAACACCTGTTGATATGGTCTTCAATCCCTTAGGAGTACCCTCTCGAATGAATGTGGGACAAATATTTGAAAGCTCGCTCGGATTAGCGGGGGATCTGCTAAAGAAACATTATAGAATAGCACCCTTTGATGAGAGATATGAGCAAGAGGCTTCAAGAAAACTTGTGTTTTCAGAATTATATGAAGCCAGTAAAGAAACAAAAAATCCATGGGTATTTGAACCCGAGTACCCGGGAAAAAGCAGAATATTTGATGGAAGAACAGGAGACCCCTTCGAACAACCTGTTCTAATAGGGAAGTCCTATATCTTAAAATTAATTCATCAAGTTGATGAGAAAATTCATGGGCGTTCTACTGGGCCCTACTCACTTGTTACACAACAACCCGTTAGAGGAAGAGCCAAGCAAGGGGGACAACGAGTAGGAGAAATGGAAGTTTGGGCTTTAGAAGGATTTGGTGTTGCTCATATTTTACAAGAGATACTTACTTATAAATCTGACCATCTTATAGCTCGCCAAGAAATACTTAATGCTACGATCTGGGGAAAAAGAATACCTAATCACGAGGATCCTCCAGAATCTTTTCGAGTGCTCGTTCGAGAACTACGATCTTTGGCTCTAGAACTGAATCATTTCCTTGTATCTGAGAAGAACTTCCAGGTTACTAGGGAGGAAGTTTGATCGGAATAAATATAAATTCTTTTCTTATTTCTATTTTATGATTGACCAATATAAACATCAACAACTTCAAATTGGACTCGTTTCCCCTCAACAAATAAAGGCTTGGGCTAACAAAAACCTACCTAATGGAGAAGTCGTTGGCGAAGTCACAAGGCCCTCTACTTTTCATTATAAAACCGATAAACCAGAAAAAGATGGATTGTTTTGCGAAAGAATCTTTGGACCCATAAAAAGCGGAATTTGCGCTTGTGGCAATTCTCGAGCGAGCGGAGCTGAAAACGAAGACGAAAGATTTTGCCAAAAATGCGGGGTAGAATTTGTGGATTCTAGGATACGAAGATATCAAATGGGATACATCAAACTCGCATGTCCCGTGACTCATGTGTGGTATTTGAAAGGTCTTCCTAGTTATATCGCGAATCTTTTGGATAAACCTCTTAAGAAGTTGGAGGGCTTAGTATACGGCGATTTCTCTTTTGCTAGGCCCAGCACTAAAAAACCTACTTTTTTACGATTACGAGGTTTATTCGAAGAGGAAATTGCATCCTGTAACCACAGCATTTCTCCCTTTTTTTCTACCCCGGGCTTTGCAACATTTCGAAATCGGGAAATTGCGACAGGAGCAGGTGCTATTAGAGAACAATTAGCAGATTTGGATTTGCGAATTATTATAGAGAATTCCTTGGTCGAATGGAAGGAATTAGAAGACGAGGGGTATAGTGGAGATGAATGGGAAGATAGAAAAAGACGAATAAGAAAAGTTTTTTTGATTAGACGCATGCAATTGGCGAAACATTTTATTCAAACAAATGTAGAACCAGAATGGATGGTTTTGTGCTTATTACCGGTTCTTCCTCCCGAATTGAGACCCATTGTTTATAGGTCTGGAGATAAAGTAGTGACTTCGGACATTAATGAACTTTATAAGAGAGTTATCCGTCGCAACAACAACCTTGCCTATCTATTAAAAAGAAGTGAATTAGCGCCAGCAGATTTAGTAATGTGCCAAGAAAAATTGGTACAAGAAGCCGTGGATACACTTCTTGATAGTGGGTCCCGCGGGCAACCAATGAGGGATGGTCACAATAAAGTATACAAATCACTTTCAGATGTAATTGAAGGTAAAGAAGGAAGGTTTCGCGAGACTCTGCTTGGGAAACGGGTCGATTACTCGGGGCGTTCTGTCATTGTTGTGGGTCCTTCGCTTTCATTACATCAATGTGGATTACCTCTAGAGATAGCAATAAAGCTTTTTCAGCTATTTGTAATTCGCGATTTAATCACGAAACGCGCTACTTCTAATGTCAGGATTGCTAAAAGGAAAATATGGGAAAAGGAACCCATTGTATGGGAAATACTTCAAGAAGTTATGCGGGGACATCCTGTACTGTTAAATAGAGCACCTACCCTGCATAGATTAGGCATACAGGCCTTTCAACCCACTTTAGTAGAGGGGCGTACTATTTCTTTACACCCATTAGTGTGTAAGGGTTTCAATGCGGACTTTGATGGGGATCAAATGGCTGTTCATCTACCTTTATCCTTGGAAGCTCAGGCGGAAGCCCGTTTACTTATGTTTTCTCATATGAATCTCTTATCTCCCGCTATTGGAGATCCTATTTGCGTACCAACCCAAGATATGCTTATCGGGCTTTATGTATTAACGATTGGAAACCGCCGAGGTATTTGTGCAAATAGATATAATAGTTGCAGAACCTATCCAAATCAAAAAGTTAATTACAATACGAAAGATAAAGAACCCCACTTTTCTAGTTCTTATGATGCACTGGGAGCTTATAGACAGAAACTCATCAGTTTAGACAGTCCCTTGTGGCTACGATGGAAACTGGATCAACGCGTCATTGGGTCAAGAGAAGTTCCGATTGAAGTTCAATATGAATCTTTGGGGACTTATCATGAGATTTATGCCCACTATCTAATAATGGGAAATAGAAAAAAAGAAATTTGTTCTATATACATTCGAACCACTCTTGGTCATATTTCTTTTTATAGAGAAATAGAGGAAGCCATACAAGGATTTAGTCAGGCCTATTCATACACTATCTAAATAAGGAAGTTAGATTCGGCGATGCCCCTCCCCTTTCGGGGGGCATTCCGATTTCCCTAGTATCATCATTTTTGCCGCGCGAATTCAGATTGAGATTAAGGAAATGAAGTTAATTAAATTTTCGAATCACTGACTCAGTCCCATTGTCGAATCCTACTCAGCAATTGTCGAATCCTACTCAGCCGAAAAGGGGGTACTTATGTATGGCGGAACGGGCCAATCTGATCTTTCATAATAAAGAGATAGACGGAACTGGTATGAAACGACTTATTAGCAGATTAATAGATCATTTCGGAATGGGATATACATCCCATATACTGGATCAACTAAAGACTCTGGGCTTCCATCAAGCCACTACTACATCGATTTCGTTAGGAATCGAGGATCTTTTAACAATACCCTCTAAGGGATGGTTAGTCCAAGACGCGGAACAACAGAGTTTTCTTTTGGAGAAACACTATTATTATGGGGCGATACACGCGGTAGAAAAATTACGCCAATCCGTTGAGATATGGTATGCGACAAGTGAATATTTGAAACAAGAAATGAATTCTAATTTTCGGATAACGGATCCTTCTAATCCAGTCTATCTAATGTCTTTTTCAGGAGCCAGAGGAAATGCATCTCAGGTACACCAATTAGTAGGTATGAGAGGATTAATGGCGGACCCTCAAGGACAAATGATTGATTTACCTATTCAAAGCAATTTACGCGAGGGACTTTCTTTGACAGAATATATAATTTCCTGCTATGGAGCTCGCAAAGGGGTTGTAGATACTGCTGTACGAACAGCAGATGCTGGATATCTTACACGTAGACTTGTTGAAGTAGTTCAACATATTATTGTGCGTAGAAGAGATTGTGGTACTATCCGAAGTATTTCTGTGAGTCCTCAAAATGGGATGACGGAAAAACTTTTTGTTCAAACACTAATTGGTCGTGTATTAGCAGACGATATATATATCGGTTCCCGATGCATTGCCGCTCGAAATCAAGATATTGGAATTGGATTAGTAAATCGATTCATAACTGCCTTTCGAGCACAACCATTTCGAGCACAACCAATCTATATTAGAACCCCCTTTACTTGCCGGAGCACTTCTTGGATCTGTCAATTATGTTATGGCCGAAGTCCTACTCATAGTGATCTGGTCGAATTGGGAGAAGCCGTAGGTATTATTGCGGGTCAATCAATTGGGGAGCCGGGTACTCAACTAACATTAAGAACTTTTCATACTGGCGGAGTATTCACAGGAGGTACTGCCGACCTTGTACGATCCCCTTCGAATGGAAAAATCCAATTCACTGAGAATTTGGTTCACCCCACACGTACCCGTCATGGACAGCCTGCTTTTCTATGTTATATAGACTTGCATGTAACTATTCAGAGTCAGGATATTCTATATAGTGTGAATATTCCCTCAAAAAGCTTGATTCTAGTGCAAAATGATCAATATGTAAAATCCGAACAAGTAATTGCGGAGATTCGTGCCGGAACCCCCACTTTACATTTTAAAGAAAGGGTACAGAAGCATATTTATTCCGAATCAGACGGCGAAATGCACTGGAGTACTGATGTTTACCATGCGCCCGAATATCAATATGGTAATCTTCGTCGATTACCAAAAACAAGCCATTTATGGATATTGTCAGTAAGTAGATGCGCATCCAGTATAGCGTCTTTTTCACTCCACAAGGATCAAGATCAAATGAATACTTATGGTAAAAAAGATAGGGAAATTTTTGATTATTCAACGTCGGATCGAATCATGGCCAACGGCCATTGGAATTTGATCTATCCTTCTATTTTTAAAGAGAATTCAGATTTGTTGGCAAAAAAGCGAAGAAATAGGTTCGTCATTCCATTACAATATCATCAAGAACAAGAGAAGGAACTAATATCCTGTTTGGGGATTTCGATTGAAATACCCTTTATGGGTGTTTTACGTAGAAATACTATTTTTGCTTATTTTGACGATCCACGATACAAAAAAGATAAAAAGGGTTCAGGAATTGTTAAATTTCGATATAGGACCCTAGAGGAAGAATATAGGACTCGAGAAGAAGACTCAGAAGACGAATATGAGACCCTAGAAGACGAATATAGGGCCCGAGAGGACGAATACGAATATGAAACCCTAGAAGACGAATATGGGAGCCCAGAGAACAAATATGGGAACCCAGAGAACGAATATAGGACTTTAGAGAAAGACTCAGAAGACGAATATGGGAGCCCAGAGAGCAAATATAGGACCCTAGAGGAAGAATATAGGACTCGAGAAGAAGACTCAGAAGACGAATATGGGAGCCCGAGGGAAAGCTCAGAGGACAAATATGGGACTTTAGAGGAAGACTTAGAAGAAGACTCCGAGGACGAATACGAGAGCCCAGAGGAAGATTCTATCTTAAAAAAAGAGGGTTTGATTGAGCATCGAGGAACAAAAGAATTTAGTCTAAAATACCAAAAAGAGGTAGATCGGTTTTTTTTCATTCTTCAAGAACTGCATATCTTGCCGAGATCTTCATCCCTAAAGGTACTTGACAATAGTATTATTGCAGTGGATACACAACTCACAAAAAATACAAGAAGTCGACTAGGTGGACTGGTCCGAGTGAAGAGAAAAAAAAGCCATACAGAACTCAAAATATTTTCCGGCGATATTCATTTTCCTGAGGAGGCAGATAAGGTATTAGGTGGCTGTTTGATACCACCGGAAAGACAAAAAAAAGATTCTAAGGAATCAAAAAAAAGGAAAAATTGGGTCTATGTTCAACGGAAAAAAATTCTCAAGAGCAAGGAAAAGTATTTTGTTTCCATTCGCCCTGCAGTCGCATATGAAATGGACGAAGGGAGAAATTTAGCAACACTTTTCCCGCAGGATCTCTTGCAAGAAGAAGATAATCTCCAACTTCGACTTGTCAATTTTATTTCTCATGAAAATAGCAAGTTAACTCAAAGAATTTATCACACAAACAGTCAATTTGTTAGAACTTGCTTAGTAGTGAATTGGGAACAAGAAGAAAAAGAGAAGGCTGGTGCTTCCCTTGTTGAGGTAAGAGCAAATGATCTTATTCGCGATTTCCTAAGAATTGAGTTAGTCAAGTGCACTATTTCATATACACGAAAAAGGTATGATAGGACAAGTGCAGGACCGATTCCCCATAATAATAGGTTAGATCGCACCACTATAAATTCCTTTTATTCCAAGGGGAAAATTGAATCACTTAGCCAACATCAAGAAGCTATTGGCACCTTGTTGAATCGAAATAAAGAATACCAATCTTTGATGATTTTGTCGGCATCCAACTGTTCTCGAATTGGTTTATTCAAGAATTCAAAACATCCCAATGCGATAAAAGAATTGAATCCTAGAATTCCTATTGGAGAAATTTTTGGGCCGTTAGGCACTATTGTACCTAGTATATCGAATTTTTCTTCATCTTACTATTTACTAACGCATAATCATATCCTGTTAAAAAAATATTTGTTCCTTGACAATTTGAAACAAACCTTCCAAGTACTTCAAGGACTTAAATACTCTTTAATAGATGAAAATCAAAGGATTTCTAATTTCGATAGTAACATAATGTTGGATCCATTCCTTTTCAATTGTAACTTTGTCGATCAGGATTCTTGGGAGGAGACATCGGCAATCATTCACCTTGGACAATTTATTTGTGAAAATGTATGTCTATTTAAATCGCACATAAAAAAATCTGGCCAAATTTTCATTGTTAATATGGATTCCTTTGTTATAAGAGCAGCTAAACCTTATTTGGCCACTACAGGAGCAACTGTTAATGGTCATTATGGAGAAATCCTTTACAAGGGGGATAGGTTAGTTACGTTTATATATGAAAAATCGAGATCTAGTGACATAACGCAAGGTCTTCCAAAAGTGGAACAAATCTTTGAAGCGCGTTCAATTGATTCATTATCCCCGAATCTCGAAAGGAGAATTGAGGATTGGAATGAGCGTATACCAAGAATTCTTGGGGTACCCTGGGGATTCTTGATTGGAGCTGAGCTAACCATAGCCCAAAGTCGTATCTCTTTGGTTAATAAAATCCAAAAGGTTTATCGATCCCAAGGGGTACAGATCCATAATAGACATATAGAGATTATTATACGCCAAGTAACATCAAAAGTGCGGGTTTCCGAAGATGGAATGTCTAATGTTTTTTCACCTGGGGAATTAATCGGACTATTGCGAGCGGAACGAGCAGGGCGAGCTTTGGATGAATCGATCTATTATCGGGCAATCTTATTGGGAATAACAAGGGCTTCCCTGAATACCCAAAGTTTCATATCTGAAGCAAGTTTTCAAGAAACTGCTAGAGTTTTAGCAAAAGCTGCCCTACGAGGTCGCATTGATTGGTTGAAAGGGTTGAAAGAAAACGTAGTTCTGGGGGGGATTATACCTGTTGGTACCGGATTCCAAAAATTTGTGCATCGTTCACCACAAGACAAGAACCTTTATTTCGAAATTCAAAAACAAAATCTATTCGCGTCGGAAATGAGAGATTTTTTGTTTCTCCATACAGAATTAGTTTCTTCAGATTCTGATGTAAAAAACAATTTATATGAGACATCAGAACCCCCATTTACCCCCATTTATACGATTTAAGGATACATAAAGGAGATTTTTTTACTTTACTACTAGACTTTTGAACTTAGAACACTAACAGGTCAAATTTTATATTTTTTATTTTAATAAGTAAAAGAAGTCAGTTAATTCATTAAGGTTATGTTTATACGATGTATCAATGGCCAACTCTCAGTAGAAGGTTCCTTCGGAACAATTATTATTTATTTCAAGCTATTTCGGATCTTTCTTAATCTTCAAAAAGAAAAAAATTCCGTAATGGAATGGTAGGATGAAAAAAAAAAGAAAAAATCAAAAGGAAGTGTGGAAAAAATGACAAGAAGATATTGGAACATCAATTTGAAAGAGATGATAGAAGCAGGAGTTCATTTTGGTCATGGTATTAAGAAATGGAATCCGAAAATGGCCCCTTACATTTCGGCAAAGCGCAAAGGTACTCATATTATAAATCTCGCTAGAACGGCTCGTTTTTTATCAGAAGCTTGTGATTTAGTTTTTGATGCAGCAAGTCAGGGAAAAAGTTTCTTAATTGTTGGTACAAAAAAAAGAGCAACGGATTTAGTAGCATCAGCTGCAATAAGGGCTCGTTGTCATTATGTTAATAAAAAGTGGTTCAGTGGTATGTTAACTAATTGGTCGATTACGAAAACTCGACTTTCTCAATTTAGAGACTTAAGAGCAGAAGAAAAAATGGGGAAATTCCAACATCTCCCAAAAAGAGATGTGGCAATTTTGAAGAGAAAATTATCTACCTTGCAAAGATATCTCGGCGGGATCAAATATATGACGAGATTGCCAGACATTGTGATCGTCCTTGATCAGCAAAAAGAGTATATAGCTCTTAGGGAATGCGCCATTTTGGGGATTCCTACTATTTCTTTAGTCGATACAAATTGCGACCCGGATCTCGCGAATATATCGATTCCAGCCAACGACGACACTATGACTTCAATTCGATTGATTCTTAACAAATTAGTATTTGCAATTTGTGAGGGCCGTTCTCTCTATATAAGAAATCATTGATTAAGAAGAATAGTGAATTCTTGGGAAACAGCCTAGATTTATGGAATCTCTTACTATTCTTTTTTGTTTTGCATAGAAAAAAGAAGGGGAATATTGATATATATTAGAGGATATTGATATATATTATGATCTGATGTGCTTTCTTGGTATCCTAAATATAAGATTAATACTTCAAGTTGCTGAGTTGAGAAAGAGATGGTTGAATCAAAAGAATTCCTTTTTTGAAGTTCAATTTTTATCAGAGGACAATATGAATATTATACCTTGTTCCATTAAAACACTCAAGGGGTTATACGATATATCGGGTGTAGAAGTAGGCCAACACTTCTATTGGCAAATAGGAGGTTTCCAAATTCATGCCCAAGTACTCATCACTTCTTGGGTCGTAATTACTATCTTGCTAGGTTCAGTTGTCATAGCTGTTCGGAATCCACAAACCGTCCCGACAGACGGTCAGAATTTCTTTGAATATGTCCTTGAGTTTATTCGAGACTTGAGCAAAACTCAGATTGGAGAAGAATATGGTCCCTGGGTTCCTTTTATTGGAACTATGTTCCTTTTTATTTTTGTTTCGAATTGGTCGGGTGCTCTTTTACCTTGGAAAATTATAGAGTTACCCCATGGGGAATTAGCAGCGCCCACGAATGATATAAATACTACTGTTGCTTTAGCTTTACTCACGTCAGCAGCATATTTTTATGCGGGTCTTAGCAAAAAAGGATTGAGCTATTTCGAGAAATATATTAAACCAACTCCAATTCTTTTACCAATTAACATCCTAGAGGATTTCACAAAACCATTATCACTTAGCTTTCGACTTTTCGGGAATATATTGGCGGATGAATTAGTCGTTGTTGTTCTTGTTTCTTTAGTCCCCTTAGTAGTCCCTATACCTGTCATGTTTCTTGGATTATTTACAAGCGGTATTCAAGCTCTTATTTTTGCAACATTAGCCGCAGCCTATATAGGTGAATCCATGGAGGGTCATCATTGAATTGACTAGTTTTTAAAATAGTCTTTTTTTTCAGCTTAGCTCAATTCATGCAAGGTTCCAGATAATCCGCTTGGTTGCAAAAAAATAGTTAGAAATGCATATGAATATACAACCTAGAGTTGTAGGAGAGAGAATAGACTATATTATGGAATTGTCAAAGTATATATGCAGTAAGCAGGGTGGAGTCAGGCTAGATCTATACTATATATATCCTTAATGTCTATAAGTGGAGTCACCTTTTGTGCGGGTTTTCGCTTTAAGCAATGATTTTAGAATCCGATTCAATAAAAAATGAGAAAATATGCAAACAAAATAGAAGTAGAAGAAACAAATGTATGTAAGGTATTTTCCTAGGTTAGATTCATTATCTAATCCGATATATAGAATTATCTTCTATGTAGTTCAGATAATTCACATTATCATTTTCATTTGTACTTTTTTAGTTACTTCTCCACAATAGAGATAGAGCTTAGAAGTATACTTCTCCTCAATAGAGCTTATGAAGTAAGAATTTATTGGTTGATTGTATCCTTAACCATTTCTTTTTTTTGACACGAGGAACTCACCATGAATCCACTAATTGCTGCTGCTTCTGTTATTGCTGCTGGATTGGCCGTAGGGCTTGCTTCTATTGGGCCTGGAGTTGGTCAAGGTACTGCTGCAGGACAAGCTGTAGAAGGTATTGCGAGACAGCCAGAAGCAGAAGGTAAAATACGAGGTACTTTATTGCTTAGTCTAGCTTTTATGGAAGCTTTAACAATTTATGGACTAGTTGTGGCACTAGCGCTTTTATTTGCAAACCCTTTTGTTTAATCCTAAAAAATAAAATAAGCTCTTTCGATTAGATACTTTTTTCTTTTTTTAGTAAAATGGGTATTTGCTTCTGCAATTCCAATTATATCAATACTTTATACTTTATTTTATTTACTCCTATTTATTACTCCTGGAATTATCTATTTATCGGGACAGGCAATACCCCACCCCAGGAAGGGCTGAGTTGAGTATGATTAATTTAGAAGATATGCTTGCCTTCTTCCTTCCCGTCCTTTGTTTAGGAAAGTAGAAAGTTGTTTTCCTTTTCCTTTTATTTTAGGAATTTTTGAAACATTTCAACAAAGAAGGTCTTTCTTTCACAGGTCAAACAAGACCTAAGACTTAATCTAAAAGAAATTACTAGATTAAATCTATTTGCATTAAAAAAACCGATCAAAAAAGGGCGAACGAAGTAAGTGATCGAAAAACTTTGTTTTTTGTTCGTCCTATCTATAAGAGGAGAGCATATGAAAAATGTAACCCATTCTTTCGTTTTTTTAGCTCACTGGCCATCTGCTGGCAGTTTCGGGCTTAATACCGATATTTTAGCAACAAATCTAATAAATCTAACTGTAGTGGTTGGTGTTTTGATTTTTTTTGGAAAGGGAGTGTGTGCGAGTTGTCTATTTCAAGAATAGATTGGAAATCTCCGGCTGCACTTTAAAATATTTTTTATTATTTTCGGAT